TCGGCCCAATCTTTTACTAAAAGGATTGAGCCGAATACACTACAAAGAGACTATTGTATATATTTTTTGTATTTATTTTTTTTTTTATTTTAATAGATACATAGTTATCTAGATATACAATACAAAATATAAGACAAAACAACTTAAACGTTTCTATTGTTGTGTTGGATCCACAATTAATCCTATGGATCTTTCGGATTGGTGTATTCTTTTATATCCTGTAGTTTCGGATCATGGAAATATCAAAACTTTTTTAACCATCCTGTAAATTGCCCCTTCTTTTCGTTCCGTGTTTGTTGGAATAGAAACTTATTAGTATTAATAATTAATAAAATAAATAAATAAATAATTAATATTAATAGTAATAGACGAGATTTTACGAAAAAAGTTCTTCTGATTCGAACAACTATTTATTTATTTTTTTCGATGTGAATTTGACACAACAGGGGGGAAACCGTTATTTTTATTTAGCTATTTTTTTTTTTTATTTATATAGTAATAAAAATTTATATAATATAAAAAATTTATATAATAGAATAATCGAATTAAAATAGAAAAAGAGTTCCAGCACATATAGTGACATATATATAGTGAAATGATACTCTGGATTCTGACGAAAGAGAATCATTTTTTCTTTTTTTATTTAATATCCACATTATTAGTTAGTTAATAATTCTAGTGATTCGATTTATATTAATAATTCTAGTAATTAGATTTATATGCTTATTTTGATAGGAAATGAATCAAATGATTTTTCATTGAATGACTATTCATCTATTGTATTTTAATGTAAATTAGGGGGGCAACAAAGCTCTATGGAAAAATGGTGGTTCAATTCGATGTTGTTTAACAGAGAGTTAGAATACGGGTGTGGGCTAACTAAATCAATGGATAGTTTTGATCCTATTGAAAATATCGATGTAAGTGAAGAAGACCCAATTATAACTGATATGGATAAAAACATTCATGGTTGGAGTGATAGTGACAATTCGAGTTACAGTAATGTTGATTATTTAGTCGGCGTCAGTGACATTCGGAGTCTCATATCTGATGAAACTTTTTTAGTTAGGGATAGTAATAGGGGCAGTTATTCCATATATTTGGATATTGAAAATCCAATTTTTGAGATTGACAATGATTATTCTTTTCTAAGTAAACCAGAAAGTTATTTTTATAGTTATAAGAATTCTAGTTATCTGAATAATGTATCTATATCTAAGAGTGACGAGACTCACTATGATCGTTCCATGTATGATACTAAACATACTTGGAATAATCACATTAATAGTTGTGTTGACAGTTATCTTCGTTCTCAAACTGGTATTGATAGTTCCATTTTAAGTGATAGTGACAACAGTTACATTTATAGTTCCATTTGTAGTGCGGACAGAAACAGTAGTGAAAGCGAGAGTTCCTGTATAAGTATAATAACTAGCAACACAAATGATAGTGCTTTAACTATAGGAGAAGATTCTAATGATCTAGATGAGACTCAAAAATACAGTCATTTGTGGGTTCAATGCGAAAATTGTTATGGATTAAATTATAAAAAATTTTTGAAATCCAAAATGAATATTTGTGAACAATGTGGATATCATTTGAAAATGAGCAGTTCAGATAGAATCGAACTTTCGATTGATCCAGGTACTTGGAATCCTATGTATGAAGACATGGTCTCTCTGGATCCCATTGAATTTGATGAATTTGATGAATTTGATTCGGAGGAGGAACCCTATAAAGATCGTATTGATTCATATCAAAGAAAGACAGGATTAACCGAGGCTGTTCAAACAGGCACAGGTCAACTAAATGGTATTCCCGTATCAATTGGGGTTATGGATTTTCAGTTTATGGGGGGTAGTATGGGATCTGTAGTAGGTGAGAAAATCACCCGTTTGATCGAATATGCTGCCAATCAATTTTTACCTCTTATTCTAGTGTGTGCTTCCGGAGGAGCACGTATGCAAGAAGGAAGTTTGAGTTTGATGCAAATGGCTAAAATATCTTCTGCTTTATATGATTATCAAGCAAATAAAAAGTTATTCTATGTATCGATCCTTACATCTCCTACTACTGGTGGGGTAACCGCTAGTTTTGGTATGTTGGGGGATATCATTATTGCCGAACCCAACGCCTACATTGCATTTGCGGGTAAAAGAGTAATTGAACAAACATTAAATAAGACAGTACCTGAAGGTTCACAAACGGCTGAATATTTATTCGATAAGGGCTTATTCGATTCAATCGTACCGCGTAAACCTTTAAAGGGCGTTCTGAGTGAGTTATTTCAGCTCCATGCTTTCTTTCCTTTGACTCAAAATGAAATCAAGTAGAACTTTAAATTTTAATATTTATTAAAATTTAAATATTTATTATTATTTGTAATATTTATTATTATTTGTGACGAGCGAGTAATTATTTAGTTTATAGGATTCGTTTATGGCAATCAAATTCAAAATCCAAATAATGAATTTCTCTTTGGTAACATAAGATTTAACTGCAGAAAGAATCATGTGATGTGGATAATTTTTTTTTATCGATATTCCTCTTTTCCTGATTAGTAATATTCCTATTTTCCTGATTAGTAATCAGGAAAACTCTATAAAAAAGCAAATTCTTTCTTCCACGAATTTAGGCAAGAGAAAGAAAAGGGATTTCATTGTTCCCTTCTTTTTTATTTTCTTTTTTTTTTCTATATATATTTTCTACTATATATTTTTTCTATATAATATATAGATATAGAAATGGATTTTTTATTTTTATAATATACTATAATATACATAGATATATATACTATCTATATACTTACTTAGATATGTTTAGTACATAGATATATATACTATCTATATACTTACTTAGATATGTTTAGTAGAATTATATAGGAATATAATTCTACATGAATTCTAAAAAATATCTTTATAACATCGAACCAAAATGTTAATATAAAAAATACAAATATTAAATCGAGGTACCCATTCTATGACAATTCTCAGCAACTTACCTTCTGTTTTTGTGCCTTTAGTGGGCCTAGTATTTCCGTCAATTGCAATGGCTTCGTTATTTATTCATGTTCAAAAAAACAAGATTTTTTAGATACGGGCAGTAGGGACAAATCTCATCTATTCTTTTTTTCGATCTATAAGAAATTCGATGAATTACTCCCCAAGGTTTCCATCAGAATAGTACTAGTTGATGAGCGTTACTTCGGTAAACCAAAAAAGAAAACTCAAATTCATTTGGGTTATTGTTATTCTCCCAATTCCAATAAAATACAACTGGATCTAGTATGGGTTGGCGATCAGAACGTATATGGATAGAACTTAGAACAGGGTCTCGAAAAACAAGTAATTTCTGTTGGGCCTTTATCCTTTTTTTAGGTTCATTAGGGTTCTTATTGGTTGGAACTTCCAGTTATCTCGGTAGAAATTGGATACCTTTATTTCCGTTTCAGCAAATGCTTTTTTTTCCACAAGGGATCGTGATGTCGTTCTATGGAATCGCGGGTCTCTTTATTAGCTTCTATTTGTGGTGTACAATTTCGTGGAGTGTAGGTAGTGGTTATGATCGATTCGATAGAAAACAAGGAATAGTGTGTATTTTTCGCTGGGGATTTCCGGGAAAAAATCGTCGTATTTTTCTCCGATTCCTTATGAAAGACATTCAGTCTATCAGAATAGAAGTTAAAGAGGGTATTTATACTCGTCGTGTCCTTTATATGGAAATCGGAGGACAGGGGTCCATTCCCTTGACTCGTACTGATGAGAATTTGACTCCACGAGAAATGGAACAAAAAGCGGCGGAATTGGCCTCTTTTTTGCGTGTACCAATTGAAGGATTTTGAAAAAGAAAAAAATGAACTGAAGAATGAATACTTCTTTAAAAATGAAAAAAAAAAACAGAAAAAATTCTTGAATTTTTTTTTAGAAATATTTGATATTTTGATAGATGATAGAAAGGGCATTCTTTCGTTTCGAAATCTGACTAAAATATTCATTACTTGAAGTGGCCCGCCTTCGTGCATTCATCGAAAGCACTAATTGCTTCGAATTTTATCAATGGATATCTTTGGAAACAATACAATATTTTTTTTCCTTCATTCGAATTGGAAGTGGACTGTTTTCTTTCTATTTATTATTCTATTTCTGTATTCTTTCTAAATTCAAGAACTAACTCCCGAATCACAAATAAAAAAAGGAGGAATAGATTTCGCTAGGATTTGTGATAGAACTTAGACTTGATAGAAATATTAATAGAGTTAACGAATGGGGTGAAGGTGAATTCATTAAAGACGAAAAATGAAAAATGGCAAAAAAGAAAGCATTGATTCCTCTTCTTTATCTTACATCTATAGTATTTTTGCCCTGGTGGATCTCTTTCTCATTTAAGAAAAGTCTGGAATCTTGGGTTACTAATTCGTGGAATACTTGGCAATCCGAAATTTTCTTGACTGATATTCAAGAAAAGAGTATCCTACAAAAATTCATAGAATTGGAGGAATTGTTCCTCTTGGATGAAATGATAAAGGAATACCCGGAAACACGTTTACAAAACCTTCGTATCGGAATCTACAAAGAAATGGTCCAATTGATCAAGACGCACAATCAGGATTGTATCCATACGATTTTGCACTTCTCGACAAATATAATCTGTTTCGTTATGCTAAGTGGTTATTCTATTATAGGTAATCAAGAACTTATTATTCTTAACTCTTGGGTTCAAGAATTCATATATAACTTAAGCGACACAATAAAAGCTTTTTCTATTCTTTTATTAACTGATTTATGTATAGGATTTCATTCGCCTCATGGTTGGGAACTAATGATTGGTTCTGTCTATAAAGATTTTGGATTTGCTCATAATGAACAAATTCTATCCGGTCTTGTTTCCACTTTTCCAGTCATTCTAGATACCATTTTAAAATATTGGATTTTCCGTTATTTAAATCGTGTATCTCCGTCACTTGTAGTGATTTATCATTCAATGAATGACTGAAAAAATGA